GAGGAGCACGTATGCAAGAAGGAAGTTTGAGCTTGATGCAAATGGCTAAGATATCTGCCGCTTTATATGATTATCAATCAAATAAAAAGTTATTCTATGTACCAATTCTTACATCTCCTACTACTGGCGGAGTGACGGCTAGTTTTGGTATGTTGGGGGATATCATTATTGCAGAACCTAATGCTTATATTGCATTTGCGGGTAAAAGAGTAATTGAACAAACATTGAAGAAGACGGTACCTGAAGGTTCACAAGCGGCTGAATATTTATTCCATAAGGGCTTATTCGATCCAATCGTACCACGTAATCCTTTAAAAGGTGTTCTGAGTGAGTTATTTCAGCTACACGACTTTTTGCCTTTGAATCAAAATTCAATCAAGTAGAGTCTTACGTTAAATTTTTGTTTGTGGCTAACAATTAGTTAGTTAGTTTATCAGAATCAAAATAAAAAAAAACCGAAGAATGGATTTTTCTTTGGTTTTTTTTTTTTTTATTTTTTACCGATATTACTAATTACTAATCAGTAAACCTTTCTCAACAAAACAAGATAAAAAGCGAATTCGTCCTTAGAATTAGGAGGAAGGCAAATAAAACAAATTTCATGTTAGATTCTTGTATACGTATATAGAATTCAAATATAGAAAATATAGAATCTTGGATCTTTCTATATCTCCCAACAAGTCCCAGTTTTTCTAAGAATCCCTGCAGTTGGATCGGATTCTAACGAATCTTTCGGGAATTTGTAAGAAACTCTTTTTTTTTATTCAAAAAGAAATTAGAAGATAAGGACAAAACAATAGAAGAAGAAAAAATAAAAGAAGTAAGAATAATAAAGAAAGTAGATTATCATACATATATTTCATGTAAAAAGATGAATAAGTCCGTTTATTTTATTCTACATTCCTTGCACTTATTATATATACTCACTTAGATATACTTAGTATACTTATATACGAATTAGAATATAAATTATAATTAATATAAGATATCTTTATAACAATAACAGGTACAAATATTAAATCGAGGTACCCATTCTATGGCAATTCTTAACAACTTAAACTTACCCTCTATTTTGGTGCCTTTAGTGGGCCTAGTATTTCCGGCAATTGCAATGGCTTCTTTATTTCTTCATATTCAAAAAAATAAGATTTTTTAAATCCGATGTAGTCAAATCTCATCTAGTTTTTTTTCAAGACTTAGCGAATACAGATAGCCATTTAGTAGAATATTGTATAACAATACGAGGTGGCTTTCTCCTAACATAAAGGAAGGAGCTCTTATGCATGCGTAAACATGATATATGGGTAAATGAATTCGAGCTATTTTCAAAACTAAAAAATAGGTCGGAATCCGAGGTCATGTCTGAAATTAAAGTCAATGTATCCATATGTACCTAGTTATATATAGGCGTATGTAGCTATATATAGGGAATCATATGAAGGGGATGTTCTTATTTTCTTATATCTAACCAATTCGATAAATTACTGCTAAAAGTTCACATCAGAATAGTACTAGTTGATGGGAGTTACTTCGGAAATAAAAAAAGTAAAGTTAAATTGATTTTGGTTATTCCCTCAATTCCAATAAAATGCAACAGGATCTAGTATGTATGAGTTGGCGATCAGAATATATATGGATCGAATTTCTAGCAGGATCTCGCAAAACAAGTAATTTCTGCTGGGCCTTTATCCTTTTTTTAGGTTCATTAGGATTCTTATTGGTTGGAATTTCTAGTTATCTTGATAGGAATTTGATATCTTTATTTCCCTCTCAGCAAATCAATTTTTTCCCACAAGGGATCGTAATGTCTTTCTATGGGATCGCGGGTCTCTTTATTAGTTCCTATTTGTGGTGCACAATTACATGGAATGTAGGTGGCGGTTATGATCGATTTGATAGAAAAGAAGGAATAGTGTCTATTTTTCGTTGGGGATTTCCTGGAAAAAATCGCCGGATCTTTCTACGATTCCTTATGAAAGATATTCAGTCCATCAGAATAGAAGTTAAAGAGGGTATTTATGCTCGTCGTGTCCTTTATATGGAAATCAGAGGCCTGGGGGCCATTCCCTTGACTCGTACTGATGAGAATTTGACTCCACGAGAAATTGAGCAAAAGGCTGCAGAATTGGCCTATTTCTTGCGTGTACCAATTGAAGGATTTTGATTTTGAAAAATGAACTGAAGAATAAATCCTTTCTCAGCAGGGGGAAAAACCCCAAGAATCTTCTTTTTTCTATAGCAGAATTTACTTAATTTCTATAGCCGAATTTACTTAATTGAAATTGAAGTTTCTTCAGAATGCACAGTCGGGCCAAAGCAAACGTGTACGGAACAGGAAATAGCGATAACATAAAATGAAATTGTTTTTGTCTACAAAAACAATTTTTTTTTCACTCATTATTGATCATCACAATATTCTTCAGAAACTTTTTTCAAATATTCCCGGACTAACTGCTGAATCACAACTAAAAAACAGAGACTAGATTTAGAATTTATAGGCGCGATACCTTATAATCGAACTCATGCTTGATAGAAATATTAGATCGCATAGAGTCAACGAATGAGGTGGGTTCATTAACAATTCACAGATGAAAAAATGACAAAAAAGAACGCATCCATTCCCCTTCGATATCTTTCATCTATAGTATTTTTAGTATTTTTGCCCTGGTGGATCTCGCTCTCATTTAATAAAAGTCTGGAATCTTGGGTTACTAATTGGTGGAATACTAGGCAATCCGAAACTTTTTTGAATGATATTCAAGAAAGGAGTATTCTAGAAAAATTCATAGAATTAGAGGAACTATTCCTCTTGGACGAAATGATAAAGGAATTCCCAGAAACACATCTACAAAAGCTTCATATAGGGCTCCACAAAGAAACAATACAATTGATCAAGATGCACGATGAGAATCATATCCATACGATTTTGCACTTCTCGACAAATATCATCTGTTTCGTTATTTTAAGTGGTTATTCTATTCTGGGTAATGAAGAACTTCTTATTCTTAACTCTTGGGTTCAAGAATTCCTATATAATTTAAGCGACACAATCAAAGCTTTTTCTATTCTTTTAGTAACTGATTTATGTATCGGATTTCATTCGCCTCACGGTTGGGAACTAATGATTGGCTATGTCTACAACGATTTTGGATTTGCTCATAATGATCAAATTATATCTGGTCTTGTTTCCACTTTTCCAGTCATTCTAGATACAATTTTTAAATATTGGATTTTCCGCTATTTAAATCGTGTATCTCCGTCACTTGTAGTGATTTATCATTCAATGAATGACTGAAAAACGATTCACTGATCCAATTATCATCTTTCTTACTTTGTACATAAGCAAAGCATTCAAAGTTGTACTTACCTTACTCTTTCTACCCATCCAGAGTATTCCTACTATATTCCAGTAAAATTATTTCAGTAAATAGCAGAATCGTGGATAGGGAACTATACTAGCGACCTACCTAATTTTATTGTAGAAATTTTCGGGATCAATGATTGGACCATGCAAATTAGAAATACCTTTTCTTCTATAAAGGAAGAGATTACTCGATTCATTTCCGTATCGCTCATGATATATATAATAACTCGGGCATCCATTTCAAATGCATATCCCATTTTTGCGCAGCAGGGTTTTGAAAATCCACGAGAAGCAACTGGTCGTATTGTATGCGCCAATTGCCATTTAGCTAATAAGCCTGTCGATATTGAGGTTCCACAGGCGGTACTTCCTGATACTGTATTTGAAGCAGTTGTTAGAATTCCTTATGATATGCAACTGAAACAAGTTCTTGCTAATGGTAAAAAGGGGCCTTTGAATGTAGGGGCCGTTCTTATTTTACCAGAGGGGTTTGAATTAGCCCCCCCCGATCGTATTTCGCCCGAGATGAAAGAAAAGATAGGCAATCTGTCTTTTCAGAACTACCGTCCGAATAAAAAAAATATTCTTGTGATAGGGCCTGTTTCTGGTCAGAAATATAGTGAAATAACTTTTCCTATTCTTTCCCCCGATCCCGCGACTAATAAAGATGTTCACTTCTTAAAATATCCAATATACGTAGGTGGGAACCGGGGAAGGGGACAGATTTATCCCAACGGGAACAAAAGTAACAATACGGTTTATAATGCTACAGCAGCGGGTATAGTAAGCAAAATCATACGAAAAGAAAAAGGGGGATACGAAATAACCATAGCGAATGCATCGGATGGGCGTCAAGTGGTTGATATTATTCCTCCAGGACCAGAACTTCTTGTTTCAGAGGGCGAATCTATCAAACTTGATCAACCATTAACAAGTAATCCTAATGTGGGTGGATTCGGTCAGGGAGATGCTGAAGTAGTACTTCAAGATCCATTACGTGTCCAAGGACTTTTTTTCTTTTTGGCATCTGTTGTTTTGGCACAAATCTTTTTGGTTCTTAAAAAGAAACAGTTCGAGAAGGTTCAATTGTCCGAAATGAATTTCTAGATCCGCGGATTTATCAACATCAAGTTTGTAAAATGGAAAAAGAACCAAATTCTTGTTTTCTTTATGTATGATCAAAAAAATGATGAAAAGTCTAAAGTCTTTTGCTTGTTTCTATTCTTTTTCTACCAGATGTCGGGAATTTTTTGTACTGCATTCCTAAATACTAAATAAGAGTATTTATATTGCGAAGAAGGCTATTTTACTTTAGCCCTTCTTTTCTTTGTTTTTTCAATCCGAATTGGAGGGGTGTGACGATGTCACTATTGTCAGATTGAAATGTCATACAATGTGTCAATAGTTTTCTATTCTAATAGAATCAAATTCCACTAGAACTAGATACTAAACATAAGATAAGTAAGCGGAGAATATAAAGAAAGAAAGGATAAATGAGGGGAAGAAGGGATTATAAAAGGTATTATTCGTTGTCCTAGTCTTCGACGCTGGAAAGGGAATCTTCCACATCCCTTTCCGGTGTCGAAATAAGAAGGGTTCTTGATTCGATTTGTCGAAGATTCCTATTCTTAGTTTC